TAATCCAACAAATGCTTCTTTTCTTACTTTATACATAGGTCGTCGACTCAGCCTTGGAAAAAGGCAGGGTGCCTAATGCCGATTTTTTCAGTAAATGGTTCAAATCTATTTGATCCATATTTTATCCATATGAGTGCTCTATATCGGATAAATTGCCAACTACTTTTTTGACACTATCTCCATACTTAGTGGTAGAAAGAGTACCGTGTTGGGCCTCGACTTTAAACGTTTTAGCCTTAACCATGTTAATAGTCCCGCATTCTTGGTTGATAGAAAATCAAAGTTGATTTACCAATCAGTCACGAAATGCTATGGTTCGTCCATATGATTTCGTAATTTATTCAGAAGTAATTCGCGAGATCGTGCGCCTTTCTTTTTTCTTTCCTGGGTATAAAGAAAAACAAAAGAAAGTGCAGTTGGGTGGATCCAACCTATTTTTGAAATAAACAACTCGCACACACTCCCTTTCCAAAAAAGATCAATACACCAAGTACTACACTTAGATTTATTAGATTTGTTGCAAAAATATCGGTATTAAACCCGAAACTTCCGGCGGCTGGCCAGTAACCCAATAAAACGAAAGAATCGGTTACATTTTTCATAGGATCTCCTCTGATAGATAGGACTATAACAAAATCAAACAGAATTCGTTTTGTATCACTTCGTCCCTTTTTGATTGGTTTTTAGAAAGCAGCGACAAAGGAGGGAGTTCACAATTGACACGAAAGCTGGGCCAAATTCGAAGAAATAATAAGTCATTTTCCTTTTTCTTATTGGGAACTCCCATTGAATTGAAATAATAATCAAAAATTTCCCACTTCTATATTCAATAATACAATCTAGTTAGAAATAAATAAGGAAATTCATAAAAAATCAATCAAATTTAGGGTTCAATTGGACTCAGAGCGGGAGCGGGAAAGAAGAAAGCGGCAACTTCACAGCAAGAAAATTCGAACAAAACTTTTCAATTGATAGGATTAAACAAAGGGATTCGCAAATAAAAGCGCTAATGCCACGACCAGTCCATAAATTGTTAAAGCTTCCATAAAAGCCAGACTAAGCAATAAAGTACCGCGTATTTTACCCTCTGCCTCTGGTTGTCTCGCGATCCCTTCTACGGCTTGGCCCGCAGCAGTACCTTGACCAACTCCGGGTCCAATAGAAGCAAGCCCTACGGCCAAGCCAGCAGCAATAACGGAAGCAGCAGAAATCAAGGGATTCATGATAAGCGCCTCGCACCAACCTCAAAAATGGTTAATGATACAATCTTCTGACTTATGCTTAGGATCGATTACTAAGATCTATACGATTGAATTCACTAAGAACTTCGTATTGAAGTAATGCGATGATTGAACCAGCAGAACTACTTCGAGATCTCGTTTTTAGTTCCTATCCGTGGAGTCTTTATCAATATCAATGCATCCAACTCTCGTTCTTCCATTTCTTTGTTTCGAACCATGCTTTCAATTCTGCGCCCTTTCGTTTCTCTTCTATATGCTTGATTTCATCTGTTTATTCATTCGTCACAAACGAAACAGAAGGACTTCTATTGGAATCCTCATTGAAATTCCCAGTGGGATAGGAAATAAAATGGATGGGTGGTTCATAGAAAATCAGTCAATATCTACCATATACATTTCTTTCCTAGTGGAAACCAACTATTCACATCTTAGATTCATCCAAATTCTAGAATCCTTCTTTGAACATACCCAAGAGCTGTCTTCTAGCCATTAATATATATATATAACTACCCTAACCCCCCCCTTTTTTTAGGAATCATAATGTCGTAATTCACTGAACAAATAGAAATAGAATATTCATTGGGAGTATGACATAAATGGGCCAGAAACTTGGGGAAAAAGATCTTTTATTTTCCTTTTTTTTTTTTACAAAGCATATCGGAATCTTTTTTGCTACTACTCTAGATCATATATACTCTATTTCGATCCCCCAATAGCTTATCTCGAAATAGCTTATCTCGAGCCGCCCATACATATTACATATTGGGTTGGGATAAGCGAAACAAAGGCTAAAGCTCTTTTCAAAGCTAGTCAATGATGACCCTCCATGGACTCGCCTATATAAGCCGCAGCTAAAGTTGCAAAAATAAGAGCTTGAATACCACTTGTAAATAATCCAAGGAACATGACAGGTATAGGAACCACTGAAGGTACTAAAGAAACAAGAACAAGAACGACTAATTCATCAGCCAATATATTCCCGAAAAGTCGAAAACTAAGTGATAGGGGTTTTGTGAAATCTTCTAGGATATTAATTGGTAAGAGGATTGGCGTTGGTTGAATGTATTTACCGAAATAACCCAAGCCTTTTTTTGTAAGACCCGCATAGAAATAGGCCACAGACGTGGGTAAAGCTAAAGCAACAGTAGTATTTATATCATTCGTGGGTGCGGCTAACTCCCCCTGGGGTAGCTCTATGATTTTCCGAGGTAAAAGAGCCCCTGACCAGTTAGAAACAAAAATAAATAGGAACATAGTTCCAATAAAAGGAACCCAAGGACCATATTCTTCTCCAATCTGAGTTTTGCTCAAGTCTCGAATGAATTCAAGGACATATTCGAAGAAATTTTGACCGTCGGTGGGAATGGTTTGTAGATTTCGAACAGCTATAGTGGTTGAACCTACTAAGATAGCAATTACGACCCAAGAAGTAATAAGCACTTGGGCATGGACTTGGAAACCACCTATTTGCCAATAGAAATGTTGGCCTACTTCCACACCGGATAAATTGTATAACCCTTTTAGGGTGTTGATGGAACATGGTAGAACATTCATATTGCCCTCTGACAGAAGTAGAACTAAAAAAGGAATTATTTTGATTCCACTATCTCTTTCTCGACTCGCCTACTTGAATCGTGTATTTCAGATACCAAGGAATCCTCGAAAATCCCCAGTGATTTTTCTCTCGTTTTTTTTTTTTAGATTCAGGAAAAGGAACCAATTCCATAAATCCATAAATTTCCCGAAGTCATTGACTTATCTTATTATTAATCAACGATTTGTTATAGAGCTAGAACGGCCCTCACAAATTGCCGAGACTAATTTGTTAAGAATGAATCGAATTGAACCTATAGAGTCATCATTGCTTGGAATCGGAAGATCCGCAAGATCCGGGTCACAATTTGTATCGATTAAACAAATCGTTGGAATTCCTAAAGTTACACATTCGCGCAGAGCCTTATAGCCGTCTTGCTGATCAACGACGATTACAATATCAGGCAACCCCGTCATATATTTGATCCCACCCAGATAGGTTTGCAAGTGATATAATTGTCTCTTCAAGATTGCTGCATCTCTTTTCGGAAGACGGTTGAGTCTTCCTGTCTTTTGTTCCGCTCTCAAATTGCTGAACGTATGAAGTCTCCTTTCTGTAGTGGACCAATTTGTTGACATCCCACCGAGCCATTTTTTATTAACATAATGACACCGAGCCCTTATTGCAGCCGATGCGACTGAATCAACTGCTATTTTTTTGGTACCAACTATTAAGAATTGTTTTCCCGTACTCGCTGCATCAAAAACTAAATTACAAGCTTCTGATAAAAAACGAGCAGTTCTAGTAAGATTTGTAATATGCATCCCTTTACGCTTTGCAGAGATGTAAGGTGCCATGCGAGGATTCCATTTCTTAGTCTTATGCCCAAAATGCACTCCTGCTTCCATCATCTCTTCCAAATTGATGTTCCAATATCTTCTTGTCATTTTTCCCCACACTTCCTCTTTTTTTTTCGAAACGAGGTGCCCTAAATAAAGAATTGTTCCGACGGAACCTTCTATCGGAGATTGACCGTTGATACACGGGCCAAGCCATTAATTCCTTTCTATTCGTTATTATCTTTATTACCAAATCGAATAACCGGACTAGATAGTGAAAGTGAAGTTAAAGGGATTAATTTGCTCTTAGAAATCATGAAATCCCGCAAATTAGGATGGATCATGGATTTTCTTTGGGATGCAAGAATCAAATAATTCTCTGTGTTGGAATAAAATATCTCTTATTTCCCCCCCGAATAGATTCTTCTTTTTCATTTCCAAAGGAATGTTGCTGCGTTGCCTTGAATGGGACACGAATCCTTTGAATCCGGTACCAACAGGTATCATACCCCCCAGAACAACGTTCTCTTTCAGGCCTTTCAACCAATCGATACGACCTCGTAGAGCGGCTTTTGCTAAAACCCGAGCAGTCTCTTGAAAACTTGCTTCGGATATGAAACTTTGAGTATTCAGAGACGCCCTCGTTATTCCCAATAGGACAACTCGATAACAGATCGCTTCTTCCAAAGCGCGCGCTGTTCGTTCCGCCCGCAACAATCCTATGAGTTCTCCAGGTGAAAAAACATTCGACATTCCATCTTCTGAAACCAACACTTTTGATGTTATTTGACGCACAATAATTTCTATATGCCTATTATGGATTTGCACCCCCTGGGATCGATAAACCTTTTGAATCTTATTAACCAAAGAGATACGGCTTTGTGCTATGGTTAACTCAGCGCCAATCAAGAATCCCCAAGGAATTCCAAGAATTCTTGTTATACATTCGTTCCAACCTTCCACCCTCTCTTCTAGGTTCATTGAGATTGAATCAATCGAACGCGCTTCGAACACTTGTTCCACTTTTGGAAGACCTTGCGTTATATCACTCGATCTCGATTTTTCATAGATAAATGTAACTACTATATCTCCTTCGTAAAGGATTGCCCCATAATGGCCATGAACGGTGGCTCCTGGAGTAGCCAAATAGGGCTTAGCGGATCTTATTACTAAAGAGTCAACATGAACAATTATAACCTGCCCAGATTTGAGGCGCGGTCCATATTTGGATATACATACATTTTCACAAATCAACTGTCCAAGGCGAATGATTATCGATGTCTCTTCACAATAGGCGGGCGGGAGCGAATCCCAATTCAAATTGAATGGATTCAAAATCATGTTACTGCATGGATTGGGATTCGAAATTCTCCCACTTTCATCCATTAAATAATAGTTAAGTACTTGGAAAGTCTGTTTGAAATTCTCAAGGAGCAAATATTTATTTACCAAGATCTGATTATGAGTTATTAAGTGGTAAGATGGAGAAAAATGCGCAATTTTCGGCACAATCCCTAAAGGACCCGACGAATTCCTAATTGGAATTCGGAGATCCCTTTTCCTTTTCATTGATTCTTTTCTCACATTGTTGTTATATTTCAAACCGTTGAATGGACCCATTCGAGAACAATTAGATGATGACAAAATAATCAAAGACTGGCATTCCTTATTTCGACTCAACAACGGACGACTAGTTCCTTGATGTTGGGTAAGTGATTGTTGAATCCTTCCCTTGGAAGAAAAAGGTTTGAGATTCATACAAGCTACTCCAGTAGCGGGGATCAATCCCGACCCTGCCGGATCATTCCTTTTTCGGTTATACGCGGACTTCGCTAAGTCGATTCTTAGGAAATCTCGAATCATATCATTGACTCTTACTTCAACAAAGGAAGCATGAACCTCCTCTCTAGACGACCCCTTTTTGTCTTGGTCCCAATTCAAAACTAAACAAGTTCGAACTGATTGAATACTTGTGTGAGAAATTCCTCGAATTGTTTTGCCATTTCCATAAAGGATATACTTGACAACTCTAAGTTGCAAACTCTCCCTTTCCTGCAAGAGATCGGAGGGGAAAAGCGTTGCTAAATAAATCTCGTCTTCTCGTTCATCTGGGCCTACGGGTCGAACCAAAACAAAAGACTTTTTCTTGATAGGTGTGATCTGTTGGACATAGATCCCATTTTTCCATTTTTTTTTAGCTTTTTTTTTGGGGGGGACTGGTAGTATTAAGATGCCACTATGCCAGGATATCTTATCTGTCTCTCCAGGAAAATGGATCTCTCCAGAAAAGATTTTAAGTTCAATCTCCCCCTTTTTTTTCTCTACTTGGACCAATCCGCCTACCCGGCTTCTTATATTGAAAGTAATTTGGGTATCTACTCCAACAATACTATTGTTCCGCACCATTATGGAAGAGGATCCGGGTAATATATGTACTTCGTTGGGAATGAAAACTCCTTTCTTTTGGTATTTTAGCCTAAATTTTTTGTCTCTTCGAGACTCAATCAAATCCTCTTTTTTGACGATGGAATGCGTCTCTCTAGTCCCATTTTGAGTACTTCCCGAACTGTTTCTTCTGTATTGGGGATCATCGAAATAAGCAAGAATACTCTTTCTACGGAAAATGCCATTGATGGGTATTTCCATTGAGATACCTGAACAAGGTATTAGTTCTCTCTCTCGTTCGTGATTAGATTGGAATGGAATGATGCATCTATTTCTTCGCCTCTTTGCCAATAAATCAGAATTTTCGTGGAGAATGGCAGGATAGATGAAATTACAATGACCATTGCATAGGATTTGATCAGGTTCTGAATAATCAAGAACCCTTCGGACACTTTTACCAGAAGGCCCCGCACTAAACAAATTATATCTCACTTGATCATTAGTCACTGAGAAGCTAGACGTATATCTTCGTTCAGCAGAAAGAGAACGAACATTCATTTGATCTTGATTTTTATGGAGTGAAAAAGAGACTCTACCGGATCTGCGCAGATCCCCTGATAATATCCATAAATGACTTGTTTTTGGTAAGAGATGCACATTCCCATATGTGGATTCAGGTGCATGATAGACATCCTTACTCCAATGCATTTCTCCCTCTAAGTCAGAATAAATATGTTTTCGAACCTTCTCTTTCAAATTCAAGGTGGATGTTCCCGCGCGAATTTCAGCAATCACTTGTTCTGATTCTACATATTGATCATTTTGAACTAAAAGAACACTTTTGGGTGGAATATTCACATTATGTGTAATATCCTGACTCTCAATAGTGACAGCCAGGTCTAGATAACATAGAAAAGCAGGATGTCCATGACGTGTACGTGTGGGATGAACCAAATCCTCGTTGAATTTAATTTTTCCATTAGAGGGGGCTCGTACATGTTCGGGAGTACCACCTGTGAACACTCCACCGGTATGAAAAGTTCTTAATGTTAGTTGAGTCCCCGGTTCCCCAATAGATTGACCCGCAATAATACCTACGGCTTCTCCCAATTCGACTAGGTCGCCATGAGTGGTACTTCGACCATAGCATAATCGGCAGATCCAAGATGTACTCCTGCAAGTGAAGGGGGTTCGAATCGATATTGGTTGTGCTCGCAAGGTTATGAGTAGTTTGACAAGTCCCATCCCAATATCTTGATTTCGAATGGCGATGCATCGTGAACCCATATAGATATTGTCCGCTAATACACGACCCATTAATGTTTGGATCAAAATTCTTTCTGTCATCATCCCCTCTCTAGGATTCACAGAAATACCCCGGATGGTGCCACAATCTGTTCTACGTACAATAATGTGTTGAACTACTTCAACAAGTCTGCGCGTGAGGTATCCAGCATCTGAGGTTCGTACAGCAGTATCCACAACCCCCTTGCGGGCTCCGTAGCAGGAAATTATATATTCCGTTAAAGAGAGTCCTTCGCGGAAATTGCTTTGAATGGGTAAATCAATCATTTGTCCTTGGGGATCTGACATTAATCCTCTCATACCTACTAATTGGTGTACCTGAGATGCATTTCCTCTAGCTCCCGAAAAGGACATTATATGGACCGGATTCAAAGGATCAGTCATCCGAAAATTCGAATTCATTTCTTGTCGCAAATACTCACTTGTAGCATACCATATCTCAATGGATTGACGTAATTTTTCTACCGCGTGTACATTCCCATAATGATGGTGTTTTTCCAAAATAAAACTTTGTTGTTCAGCGTCTTGGACTAGCCATCCTTTCGAAGGTATTGTTAAAAGATCATCAATTCCTAATGAAATGGATGTAGCAGTGGCTTGCTGGAAACCCAGAGTCTTTACTTGATCCAGGATGTGTGATGTGTATGCCATTCCAAAGTGATCTATGAATCTGCTAATAAGTCGTTTTATGGCAGTTCCATCTATCGCTTTATTGTGAAAGACCAGATCGGCCCTTTCTACCATAAGTACCTCCATATTCCGCTGAGTAGAATTCGACCAACAATAGGTTTGAGTCAGTGATTCGAAGACTTCCTTTCCTCGATCTTGAGTTGCGTAGAAATTGAAATTCAGGAATTAGAATCCTAGTTGAATCAGAGAGACCCGAATTCCCACGGGTATCATAGAATTACTTAGCTTAGGTCCCCTATGAGCAGGCCCGGCAAAATCCTTCTATGGCTTCTTCGATTTCTCGATAAAAAGAAATATGGCCAACAGTGGTTCGAATGTAGAGACAAGGGATTTCTTTTTTTACACTTCTTACTATTAGATAGTGACCAAAAATCTCATGATAGGTACCTAAAGATTCATATTGGACTTCGATGGGAACTTCTCTTGAGGCAATAATGCGTTGATCGAGTCGCCACCGGAGCCACAAAGGACTCTCTAATTTGATTCGTTTCTGCCGATAAGCCCCAAGTGCATCATAGGAACCACAAAAATAGGGCTCTTTCTCTTTTGTATACTTATAGTTATTCTCGTCTATTTTCTCGTTTTGAGAGTTTATGCGATTCCACGGATTATACCTATTTGCACAAATACCTCGACGATTCCCGATCGTTAATATATAGAGTCCCATAAGCATATCTTGAGTTGGTACGCAAATGGGATCTCCGATAGCGGGAGACAAGAGATTCATATGAGAAAACATAAGTAAACGCGCCTCCGCTTGAGCCTCCAATGATAAAGGTACATGAACAGCCATTTGATCCCCATCAAAGTCTGCATTGAATCCCTTACGAACTAATGGATGTAAACAAATAGCGCGCCCTTCCACTAAAATAGGTTGGAATGCCTGGATGCCTAATCTATGCAGAGTGGGTGCTCTATTCAGCAATACAGGGTGCCCCTGCATAACTTCTTGAAGTATTTCCCATACAATTGGTTCTTTTTCCCGAATTTGCCTTTTTGCAACTCCTATGTTGGAAGCAACGTGTTGTCTGAGTAGACCACGAATTACAAATGTCTGGAAAAGTTCTATTGCTATTTCGCGAGGCAATCCACATCTATGTAATGAAAGTGAAGGGCCCACGACAATGACGGAACGGCCCGAATAATCGACCCGTTTCCCAAGCAAAGTCTCGCGAAATCTTCCCTCTTTACCTTCAATTACATCCGAAAACGACTTGTAAACCTTATTATGACGGTCCTTCATTGGCTGTCCGCGGAGCCCATTATCAAGAAGTGTATCCACGGCTTCCTGCACTAATTTCTCCTGAGACATTATTGAGTCCCCTGGCGCAGAGTCGTTTAATAGATTGGTAAGAGTAATGTTCCGAAAGATAACTCTTCTATAGAGTTCATTAATATCCGAACTCATGAGTTTTCCCCCATCTATCTGAATGATCGGTCTCAATTCGGGAGGGAGCACTGGTAATAGGCACAAAACCATCCGTTCTGGTTCTACATTTGTTTGAAGAAAATGCTTAGCTAATTGCATGCGTCTAACCAAAAAATCCTTTCTTCTTCCAATTTTTCTATCTTCCCATTCATTACCGGTGGTCTCTTTTTCCCCTAGATCTTTCCATTCTACCAATGAATGATCTATAATAAGTCGCAAATCCAGATCTGCTAATTGTTCTCTGATAGCACTGGCTCCAGTAGAGATTTCTCGATTTCGAAATGTATTGAAGCCTTGAGTAGTAAAAAAAAGTGGGATGCTGTATTTCAGAGATTGAATTTCAGATTCGAATGAGCCTCGTAATCGTAAGAAAGTAGGTTTTTTAGCTACGACCCTAGCAAAATAAAAATTGGGATAGGTTCCTATAGGATTTCCCCCCTTCAAAATCGGACGTGAAGGTTTCCTTTCATCCGGCTCAAGTAGTTACACCAAATAAAGAAGGGTGTTCTTATTTTCAAATTTTGTTCTATACAACCCCCAACCAAACAACGGTCTACTCCTTACTCAAGTTCCCAGT